ATAAAGACGAATTTTGACTTCTTTTCTTTCTTCCTTCTAATAGAAAAAAGTCAATAAACTTATCGAATTCACTTCTCATTGATGTATTCTTTCATCGAGATTCAATCCAAATCACGATGGTATTTTCTTGTTCCTGAATGGGTCTCTTTCATCTTTTTAGGTCTATGCTCTACTCCGGGTAAAGATCTGCCCGATTTGGATTTGCACATATAGGACAAATCTTCCCATCACCATTTCTTTTTGTTATGACTTTACAAATAACAAACAGCAATCATTTATGATACATGTAGTAATCATAGATATATTACCAATTGGGTTTTTTCTAAACGGAGCCTGGATACTTCATTTTTTAGTCCAACCAAAGCCAACCATAAATTATTCTAATTGATAATAGTACTATGAATCTCCCCAAAGAATGCATCTAATTGCACTTCACGCTCCAATTTTTTGATGATTCAATTTCTCTTTCTTGGGCGAAACAGAGGATATCTCGATCGGGGGAGAGAACGGGGAAATCCCATATGACCCAATATATCTGACAAGTCGCACTATACGTCAACCCAAGATGCATCTTCCTCTCCAGGACTGCGGAAAGGTACTTTTGGAACACCAATAGGCATGAATTGAAAGAAAAAAGAACTAAATACTATATTTCACTTTGATGTGGAAACGTAACAATATGTTTTTATTGTCTTTATAATATTGGCTTTATCATATTTATTTTATCCATAAATTAGAAAAATTTAGAAAGAAAGACAAAATAAATAAAGGAAAATTTTTACGAATAAGTCCTTCTAATGATAAACATTTACTCATAGAAAATGGTACCAACCCCCCATTGCGTATTGGTACTTATCGAGTATAGAATAAATCTGCTTCTCTTTGTTCCTACGAACAGAATTATTCCATTATTACAAACAGAATAGAATAAATAGTAACCTAGCCCTTCTTAGGAAATAATCCACCGAACAAGGGAGGTCCATAGGATAGTCATAGTATAGTTTTTTTCAATGCAATAAAGTTACGTAGTGTCTATTTTTCTTTGATAAAGGGGTATTTTCCATGGGTTTGCCTTGGTATCGTGTTCATACCGTTGTATTGAATGATCCCGGCCGGTTGCTTTCCGTTCATATAATGCATACAGCTCTGGTTGCTGGTTGGGCGGGCTCGATGGCTCTGTATGAATTAGCAGTTTTTGATCCTTCTGACCCTGTTCTTGATCCAATGTGGAGACAGGGTATGTTCGTTATTCCCTTCATGACTCGGTTAGGAATAACCAATTCATGGGGAGGTTGGAGTATCACAGGAGGGACTGTAACGAATCCGGGAATTTGGAGTTACGAAGGTGTAGCTGGGGCACATATTGTGTTTTCTGGCTTATGCTTTTTGGCAGCTATCTGGCATTGGGTCTATTGGGATCTAGAAATATTTTGTGATGAACGGACAGGAAAACCTTCTTTGGATTTGCCCAAGATCTTTGGAATTCATTTATTTCTCTCCGGGGTGGCTTGCTTTGGTTTTGGTGCATTTCATGTAACAGGCTTGTATGGTCCCGGAATATGGGTGTCCGATCCTTATGGACTAACGGGAAAAGTACAACCTGTAAATCCGTCGTGGGGCGTGGAAGGGTTTGATCCTTTTGTTCCGGGAGGAATAGCTTCTCATCATATTGCAGCAGGTACATTGGGCATATTAGCGGGTTTATTCCATCTTAGCGTCCGACCGCCACAACGTCTATACAAAGGATTGCGTATGGGAAATATTGAAACCGTACTTTCCAGTAGTATCGCAGCTGTCTTTTTTGCAGCTTTTGTTGTTGCTGGAACTATGTGGTATGGTTCAGCAACTACCCCGATCGAATTATTTGGTCCGACTCGCTATCAATGGGATCAGGGTTACTTCCAGCAAGAGATATATCGAAGAATTAGCGCTGGGCTAGCCGAAAATCAAAGTTTATCAGAAGCCTGGTCTAAAATTCCTGAAAAATTAGCTTTTTATGATTATATCGGCAATAATCCGGCAAAAGGAGGATTATTCAGGGCAGGCTCAATGGATAACGGAGATGGAATAGCGGTTGGATGGTTAGGACACCCTATCTTTAGAGATAAAGAAGGCCGTGAGCTTTTTGTACGTCGTATGCCTACTTTTTTTGAAACATTTCCAGTCGTTTTGGTAGACGGCGATGGAATTGTTAGAGCTGATGTTCCTTTTAGAAGGGCAGAATCGAAGTATAGTGTTGAACAAGTAGGTGTAACCGTTGAATTCTACGGCGGTGAACTCAATGGAATCAGTTATAGTGATCCTGCTACTGTGAAAAAATATGCTAGACGCGCTCAATTGGGTGAAATTTTTGAATTAGATCGTGCGACTTTGAAATCCGATGGTGTTTTTCGTAGCAGTCCAAGGGGTTGGTTTACTTTTGGGCATGCTTCGTTTGCTTTGCTCTTCTTCTTCGGACACATTTGGCATGGTGCTAGAACCTTGTTCAGAGATGTTTTTG